GTTATTGTAGCTTATTATAAAGCATGGCACTGAAGTTGCCAAGATGGATAACAAATATATCCCATAAACACAAAGATTTGGTCCTAGCCTTACTGTTACTTTTTGCTAAACTTACACATGCAAGTATCAGCACGCCAGTGAAAATGCCCTAACAGTCTACCCAGACAAAAGGAGCTGGTATCAGGCACACCACGATAGCCCAAAACACCTAGCCTTGCCACACCCCCAAGGGTACTTCAGCAGTGATAAAAATTAAGCAATAAGCACAAGCTTGACTTAGTTATAGCAAACAGAGTTGGTCAATCTTGTGCCAGCCACCGCGGTTATACAAGAAACTCAAATTAACAAAAAATCGGCGTAAAATGTGACTAAACCCCAATCTAAAAAATTAAGGTAAATCCCCCACTCAACTGTCATACGTAAAAGTATACATTAGCCCATTATGAAAATAGCCTTAATACAATAGAACTATTCGAACCCACGATCGCTAAGACACAAACTGGGATTAGATACCCCACTATGCTTAGCCCTAAACTTAGATATTTATACACAAAAATATCCGCCAGAGAACTACGAGCAAAACGCTTAAAACTCTAAGGACTTGGCGGTACCTCAAACCCACCTAGAGGAGCCTGTTCTATAATCGATAACCCACGATTCACCTCACCATCTCTTGCCAATCCAGCCTATATACCACCGTCACCAGCCTACCCCATGAGGGATGCAAAAGTAGGCAAAATAACTAAACAGTTAACAAGTCAGGTCAAGGTGTAGCTAATTGAAATGGAAGAAATGGGCTACATTTTCTACACTAGAAATTAATTTACGGAAAGGAACTATGAAACAGTCCCATAAGTAGGATTTAGCAGTAAACTAGGATTAGAATGCCTAATTTAAGCCGGTCCTGAGGTGCGCACACACCGCCCGTCACCCTCCTCAAATAACTCAATAACAATAAATAAACTAATAACAAATATAACTAGATGAGGCAAGTCGTAACAAGGTAAGTATACCGGAAGGTGTACTTGGAATATTCAAAACATAGCTTAATCAAAAGCATTCAGCTTACACCTGAAAGATGTTCATTGAAACAGGACTATTTTGAGCAACAACCTAGCTCAATTAAAAACAATAAACAAAACAAACAAAATAATCCCACCATAAACCAATTAAAACATTTACACCATCTTAGTATAGGTGATAGAAAAGATAATTGAAGCAATAGAAATAGTACCGCAAGGGAAAGACGAAAAACAATGAAATATTCACTAAGCCTTAAAAAGCAAAGATTAACCCTTATACCTTTTGCATCATGATTTAGCCAGCACATTCGAGCAAAGAGCCTTAAAGTCCGAACTCCCGAAACCAAGTGAGCTACTTAGAGGCAGCCACACCAAGGCTAAATCCGTCTCTGTGGCAAAAGAGTGGAAAGACCCCTAAGTAGAGGTGAAAATCCTAACGAACCTGGTGATAGCTGGTTGTTCAATAAAAGAATATAAGTTCAACCTTAAACCTTCTAAAAACAACCCAAAGTATAAAAGAAAAGTTTAAGATTCATTCAATTGAGGTACAGCCCAATTGAGAAAGGACACAACCTAATAATGGAGGATAAAACATTAAAGCACAGCAACCGTAGGCCTTAAAGCAACCATCACCAAAGAAAGCGTCAAAGCTCACCTATAATTAAATAATAACATAAAAATTTTACCCCAAAAAACATTGAACCACTCTACTCAAATAGAAGAACTAATGCTAAAATGAGTAACAAGAAGACAAAACTTCTCTAATGCGCCAGCTTAAGTCATAATAGACAAACTACTGACTATTAACAATTAACACTATAAAACAAAAATACTTAAAGCACCCTATAAACCTAACTGTTAACCCAACACAGGAGCGCACACAAGAAAGATTAAAATTTGTAAAAGGAACTAGGCAAATAAACGAGCCCGACTGTTTACCAAAAACATAGCCCTTAGCAACACAAGTATTAAAGGTAATGCCTGCCCAGTGACACTGTTAAACGGCCGCGGTATCCTAACCGTGCAAAGGTAGCGTAATCACTTGTCTTTTAAATAAAGACTAGAATGAACGGCCAAACGAGGTTCTACCTGTCTCTTACAAATAATCAGTGAAATTGATCTTCCCGTGCAAAGCAGGAATAACATTATAAGACGAGAAGACCCTGTGGAACTTCAAATACAAATCAACTGTAATTACATTCACCTACGAGGCCCACATCAAACTAACATCTGATTTATATTTTCGGTTGGGGCGACCTCGGAGTAAAATAAAACCTCCGAAAAATAGAACTCCATCTAAACCTAGACCTACAGCCCAAAGTGCTTCCAGCAAAACGATCCAATATATTTGATCAACGAACCAAGCTACCCCAGGGATAACAGCGCAATCCCCTCTTAGAGTCCCCATCGACGAGGGGGTTTACGACCTCGATGTTGGATCAGGACATCCTGATGGTGCAACCGCTATTAAGGGTTCGTTTGTTCAACGATTAACAGTCCTACGTGATCTGAGTTCAGACCGGAGTAATCCAGGTCGGTTTCTATCTATAAATTTTAGCCTTTTCTAGTACGAAAGGACCGAAAAGACAAGGCCTATACTAAGACAAGCCTTACCTTACATTAGTGAAAACAACTTAACTAACAATAAGACAAAAACCACAGCCCTAAAAAAGGGCCAAATTGGGATGGCAGAGCCGGGTATAAATGCAAAAGGCCTAAACCCTTTACTCAGGGGTTCAATCCCCCTTCCCAATTATGAAAATACTGCTAATTAATATAATATATTCACTAACATACATAATCTCAATCCTAGTCGCTGTAGCATTCTTCACTCTTATTGAACGCAAAGTACTAGGATATACGCAACTTCGAAAGGGCCCTAATGCCGTAGGCCCCCAAGGACTACTACAACCAATAGCAGACGGCATAAAATTATTTATTAAAGAACCAATCTACCCACTAAATTCATCAATTACATTATTTACTTTTTCACCAATCATAGCCCTAACATTAGCCCTATTAATTTGACTCCCCCTTCCTATACCATTCCCACTAGCCGATCTTAACTTAGGCCTCCTATTTCTAATCTCCATTTCAAGCTTCATGGCTTACTCAATTTTATGATCAGGGTGAGCTTCAAACTCAAAATACGCCCTAATAGGGGCATTGCGAGCAGTAGCCCAAACCATCTCATACGAAGTAACCCTAGGGATTATTCTACTTTCCACAATCCTTTTCTCAGGGGGATTTAATATACAAACATTCATAACAACACAAGAGCCAATATACCTAGTATTCTCCTCTTGACCACTAATAACAATATGATACATTTCCACACTAGCTGAAACTAACCGAGCACCATTTGATTTAACCGAAGGTGAATCCGAACTTGTATCAGGATTTAACGTAGAGTATGCTGCCGGCCCATTCGCCTTATTCTTCCTAGCAGAATACTCAAACATCTTAATAATAAATATCCTAACCACCATTCTATTTCTAAACCCCGCCTACATTAGCAACACCCCAGAATTATTCACCCTATCCTTAATTTCAAAAGCAATACTGCTATCAGCAGGATTCCTATGAGTTCGAACCTCCTACCCACGATTCCGATATGACCAACTCATACATCTCCTATGAAAAAACTTTCTCCCAATTACCCTAGCATTATGCTTCTGACACATATCAATACCAATCACCTTGTCAGGACTCCCACCAATATTATAGGACACGTGCCTGAATTAAAGGGCCACCTTGATAGGGTGAAAAATAGGGGTTAAATTCCTCTCGTCTCCTTAGAAAAATAGGACTTGAACCTACACCAGAGAGATCAAAACTCCCCATACTTCCATTATACTATATCCTAGTAAAGTCAGCTAATAAAGCTCTTGGGCCCATACCCCAAAAATGTTGGTTAAAATCCCTCCTATACTAATGAATCCACATGCAACCACAATCATTACTACAAGCCTAATCATGGGGCCATTACTCACAATCTCCAGTGACCATTGAATCTTAGCATGAATGGGCTTAGAAATTAGCACCCTAGCCATTACCCCCCTAATCGCTAAACAACACCATCCACGAGCAATCGAAGCAGCCACTAAATACTTCTTAACACAAGCAGTTGCCTCAGCATTAGTCCTGTCTTCTAGCATCATTAATGCCTGACAAACTGGTCAATGAGACATCACCCAAATATCAAACACATTCCCATGCATAATCCTCACTACAGCCCTAGCTATCAAATTAGGATTAGCCCCCTTCCACTTCTGACTACCAGAAGTATTACAAGGAACCACCACAATCACAGCTATAATCCTAACCACCTGACAAAAACTAGCCCCACTATCCTTACTAGTAATAACAGCCCAATCTATAAACACATTCCTGATGGTAACATTAGGATTAACATCTATTATTATCGGCGGATGAGGGGGACTAAATCAAACCCAACTACGAAAAATCATAGCATTCTCCTCCATCGCCCATCTAGGATGAATAATCACAATTCTCACCCTATCCCCCAAACTTACAATACTGATATTTTATACATACATCATTATAACCTCTACAACATTCTTGATAATCAAACTTCTAGAAACAAACAAAGTTTCTATAATAATAACATCATGGACAAAACTACCAATACTGAACGCCACAATAATATTTACCCTAATATCATTAGCAGGCCTACCACCACTAACAGGATTTATACCCAAATGATTAATCATCCAAGAACTGTCTAAACAACATATATGCTTCACCGCTACCACAATAGTCATTATATCAATACTCAGCCTATTCTTCTATTTACGAACTTCATACCAAGCAACCATCACATTATCCCCAAACTCCACCAGCTCCCCACAACAATGACGACACAAACCCAACCAAAAATACTATTTAACCCTAATAATCATACTATCCACTGCTCTACTCCCAATCGTACCTACTTTATCAACCATCATTTAGAAACTTAGGATCCGACCCTACTAAACCAGGGACCTTCAAAGTCCCAAACAAGAGATAAAACCTCTTAGTTTCTGTTAAGACCTATAAGACTCTATCTTATATCCAATGAATGCAACTCAAATACTTTAATTAAGCTAAGGCCTTACTAGACAAATGGGCCTCGATCCCATAATAATTTAATTAACAGCTAAACACCCAATCCAGCGGGCTTTTGCCTACTTTTCCCGCTCTCTATAAAAAGCGGGAAAACCCCGACACCAATAAAGGTGTATCTTCAAATTTGCAATTTGATATGAATTTCACCACGGAGTTTGATAAGAAGAGGAATTTAACCCCTATAAAAAGGTCTACAGCCCAACGCTTAAACACTCAGCCATCTTACCTGTGTTTTTAACCCGATGATTTTTTTCTACAAACCATAAAGACATTGGCACCCTGTATTTAATTTTCGGGGCCTGAGCAGGAATAGTAGGCACAGCATTAAGTTTGTTAATCCGTGCAGAATTAAGCCAACCAGGAGCCCTCCTAGGGGATGACCAAATCTATAATGTCATTGTTACAGCCCATGCTTTCATCATAATTTTTTTCATGGTCATACCAGTTATAATTGGTGGCTTTGGAAATTGACTTGTACCCTTAATAATTGGAGCGCCAGATATAGCATTCCCACGTATAAATAACATAAGCTTTTGACTTCTACCCCCATCACTACTCCTACTCCTAGCCTCCTCAGGGGTTGAAGCAGGCGCGGGCACAGGATGAACAGTATACCCACCATTAGCTGGAAACTTAGCCCACGCTGGTGCCTCTGTAGATCTAACTATTTTTTCCCTTCACCTGGCTGGTGTGTCATCAATTTTAGGGGCTATCAACTTTATCACCACAGCAATCAATATAAAATCCCCAGCTATATCGCAGTACCAAACACCTTTATTTGTATGATCAGTACTTATTACAGCCGTCTTATTACTTCTTTCGCTACCAGTACTTGCCGCAGGCATCACTATACTACTCACAGACCGAAACCTGAATACAACTTTCTTTGACCCGTCGGGAGGAGGAGACCCAATTTTATACCAACACCTGTTCTGATTCTTCGGTCACCCTGAAGTGTACATCTTGATCTTGCCAGGGTTTGGTATAATCTCACATGTTGTCACCTACTATGGAGGTAAAAAAGAACCATTTGGATATATAGGAATAGTCTGAGCAATAATATCTATCGGGTTCCTAGGATTTATTGTATGGGCTCACCACATATTTACTGTTGGAATAGATGTAGATACCCGAGCCTATTTTACGTCCGCAACAATAATTATTGCTATTCCCACAGGAGTAAAAGTATTCAGCTGATTAGCCACCCTACATGGGGGGATAATTAAATGGGACGCTGCTATACTATGAGCACTCGGCTTTATCTTCCTATTTACTATCGGAGGTCTTACAGGCATCGTGTTAGCCAATTCATCCTTGGATATTGTACTACATGACACCTACTATGTAGTAGCGCACTTTCATTATGTCCTCTCTATGGGGGCTGTATTCGCTATTATAGCAGGATTCACCCATTGATTCCCACTCTTCACTGGATACTCATTACACCAAACTTGAGCAAAAATCCACTTCGGAGTAATATTTGCAGGCGTTAACATTACTTTTTTCCCACAACATTTCCTAGGTTTAGCCGGAATGCCACGACGTTATTCTGACTACCCTGACGCGTACACTTTATGAAATTCTATCTCATCAATTGGATCTCTAATTTCCCTAATAGCAGTAATTATAATAATATTTATTATTTGAGAAGCATTTTCCTCAAAACGAAAAGTAACAATAGTTGAACTTACAACTACTAATGTAGAATGATTACATGGCTGTCCACCCCCCCATCACACCTACGAAGAACCTGCCCATGTACAAACCCAAGAAAGGAGGGAATCGAACCCCCTTAAATTAGTTTCAAGCCAACCACATAGCCTTTATGTTTCCTTCTTACAAGACGTTAGTAAAACATATTACTTAACCTTGTCGAGGTTAAATTATAGGCTTAAACCCTTTACGACTTAATGGCACATCCATCTCAATTAGGATTTCAAGACGCAATATCACCTATTATAGAAGAACTCCACCATTTTCATGACCACACTTTAATAATTGTATTCTTAATTAGCACCCTAGTACTTTATATTATTACTTTAATAATAACAACTAAACTAACATACACTAACACCATAAACGCTCAAGAAGTAGAAATAATCTGAACTATTTTGCCAGCAATTGTCCTAATCACTATCGCATTACCATCCCTACGAGTCCTTTACCTAATAGACGAAATCAACAATCCACACCTAACTATTAAAGCCATAGGACATCAATGATATTGAACATACGAGTATACTGATTACAAAAATCTTGAATTTGACTCTTATATAATCCCAACCCATGACCTTCCAAACGGACACTTCCGATTACTAGAAGTAGACCATCGCGTAGTAATGCCAATAGAATCCCCCATCCGAATACTAATTTCAGCCGAGGACGTCCTACACTCATGAGCAATTCCATCATTAGGCGTAAAAGTGGATGCAGTTCCAGGACGATTAAACCAATCAACTTTTATCATAGCACGTCCTGGGGTATTCTATGGACAGTGTTCAGAAATCTGTGGGGCTAATCATAGCTTTATACCAATTGTAGTAGAATCCGTACCACTAAAACATTTTGAAAACTGATCTTCACTAATACTCTCCTAAATCCTAAACACTATAGAAGCTAAATAGGATAGCGCTAGCCTTTTAAGCTAGAAAAAGAGAACTCTCCACCCTCCTTAGTGATATGCCCCAATTAAATTTAGACCCATGATTTTTAATTCTTTCAACCACATGACTAGTATACATTCTAATTCTACAACCAAAAATCTCATCCTATCTACCCACAAACAGCCTTAATAAAAAAGACAATACAACCACCAATATAAACCCATGAACCTGACCATGAACTTAACATTCTTTGATCAATTTATAAGTCCACAAATCCTAGGAATTCCCCTAACTATTCTAGCTTTACTTACGCCATCAATCATCTTCCCAACCCTAAGCAATCGATGACTAACCAACCGCCTATCAACCCTACAAACATGACTAACTAACTCGCTTACAAAACAACTAATATTACCTATTAATAAAACAGGACATAAGTGATCTATTATCCTAACAACACTAATAATCTTACTATTAATAACCAACCTATTAGGGCTGTTACCATACACATTTACCCCTACCACCCAACTCTCTATAAACATAGGATTAGCCATCCCAATATGACTTGCCACAGTACTTACAGGACTTCGAAACCAAACAACAATATCATTAGGCCATTTATTACCAGAAGGAACTCCAACCTTACTAATCCCAGCTCTCATTGTCATCGAAACAATCAGCCTCTTTATCCGACCCCTAGCCTTAGGTGTACGACTGACAGCTAACCTAACAGCTGGACATCTATTAATTCAATTAACTTCTACCGCAGTACTAGCTCTATTACCTATAATAGTAACCCTATCCCTCCTAACTGGAATCGTCCTACTATTATTAACAATCTTAGAATTAGCAGTAGCTATGATTCAAGCCTATGTATTTGTATTACTTCTGTGCCTCTATCTACAAGAAAACATTTAATGGCCCACCAAACACATGCCTATCACATAGTAGACCCAAGCCCATGACCACTAACAGGTGCAACAGCAGCATTATTAATAACCTCTGGCCTAGCCATATGATTCCACTACAATTCAATATTACTAATAACACTAGGTTTATTAATTATACTACTCACCATATTACAATGATGACGGGATATTGTACGAGAGGGAACCTTCCAAGGACATCACACCCCTCCAGTACAAAAAGGCCTACGATATGGTATAATCCTATTTATCACATCAGAAGTGTTCTTCTTCATTGGCTTCTTCTGAGCCTTCTACCACTCAAGCCTAGCCCCTACACCCGATTTAGGGGGATGTTGACCTCCAACAGGAATCATCCCATTAAATCCATTTGAAGTCCCTCTATTAAACACAGCAGTCCTACTAGCTTCAGGTGTAACAATTACCTGAGCTCACCATAGTTTAATAGAAACCAACCGAAACCAAACTATTCAAGCTCTTAGTTTTACAATCCTATTAGGGCTATATTTCACAACACTACAAGCCATAGAATACTATGAATCCCCTTTCACAATCGCTGACGGTGTATACGGCTCCACATTCTTTGTTGCAACAGGCTTTCATGGACTGCATGTAATCATCGGATCAACGTTCCTAATCGTATGCCTATTGCGACAAATCAAACACCATTTCACCTCGACTCATCACTTCGGATTTGAAGCAGCCGCCTGATATTGACACTTTGTAGACGTTGTATGACTTTTCTTATACGTATCAATCTACTGATGAGGCTCATACTTTTCTAGTATAACAGTACAAGTGACTTCCAATCACTAAGTTTTAGTTTCAACCCTAAAGAGAAGTAATGAATCTAATAATTTCAATCACAATAATTTATCTAGCATTACCCGCAATTTTAACGATATTAAACTACTGATTTACATTAACAAAGCCGGATAATGAAAAATTATCTCCATATGTATGTGGTTTCGATCCATTAAAAACTACTCGCCCACCATTTTCAATCCGATTTTTCCTAGTAGCAATTTTATTCCTCCTATTTGATCTAGAAATCGCATTACTACTCCCCCTCCCATGAGCCATTCAACTCCCCCATCCAATTTACACTTTTATCTGAGCCTTCATTATTATATCATTATTAACCCTGGGACTTGTTTATGAATGAATTCAAGGGGGCCTTGAATGAGCAGAATAGATAACTAGTCTAACACAAGACACCTAATTCCGACTTAGTTAATCGTGATTTAACTTCACGGCTATCAGATGATCACACCCGTACATTTTGCCTCTTTCTGCACTTTCATTATCAGTACTCTAGGGTTTCTATTGCACCAAGCCCACCTAATCCCAACCCTACTTTGTCTTGAAGGAATAATATTATCCCTATTTATAACTTTATCAATATGGTCAATTCAATTAGAAGTCTCATCATTTATACTCACCCCAATACTTATACTAACCTTCTCAGCTTGCGAAGCTGGCATAGGCTTATCATTGCTAGTAGCATCCTCACGAACTCATGGTTCAAGCCACCTGCAAAACCTAAACCTACTACAATGCTAAAAATAATTATTCCAATAATTTTATTATTACCAACAATCGCACTATGTAAGTCAAAGCAACTTTGACCTACCGCATTAACCCATAGCTTCTGAATTGCCCTCCTAAGCTTACAGTGATTTAAACCCACCACAGAATTATTAATCTTCTCTAACTGCTATCTGGGGGTAGATAAAATCTCAGCCCCCCTCCTTATCCTATCATGCTGACTCACCCCAATAATAATTATAGCTGGCCAAAACAACCTAGCTGTGGAACCAACCTCACGAAAACGAACATTCATCATTATCACTATTTTATTACAAGTATCATTAGTACTAGCTTTCTCAGCCACAGAGCTAATTATATTCTTCATCGCATTTGAATCCACATTACTCCCAACACTAGTAATCATTACACGTTGAGGCGTCCAAATAGAACGACTAAGCGCTGGAACCTACTTCCTATTTTACACTCTCATTGGGTCTCTACCCCTACTAGTAGCCCTCTTAACCACACAAACTTACACTAGTACCCTATCTGTTTACATACTGCAGCTATCCCCCTACCCCTATATAATAAACCCATGAACCCACACAATATGATGACTCGCATTATTTATTGCCTTCATAATTAAAATACCACTATACGGATTACACCTATGACTTCCTAAAGCACACGTAGAGGCCCCAATCGCAGGATCAATAATCCTAGCAGCAGTACTACTAAAACTAGGAGGGTACGGCATCATCCGTATAACAATAACACTAGCTCCACCACTAAAAATACCTTCCTACCCATTCATAATACTAGCACTGTGAGGGGTAGTCATAACTAGCTTTATCTGCCTGCGCCAAACAGATCTAAAATCATTAATCGCCTACTCATCTGTAAGCCATATAGGCCTAGTCATCGCCACAACACTAACACGAACAGAATGAGCATGTACCGGTGCAATCACACTTATAATCGCCCATGGTTTAACATCATCAATACTTTTCTGCTTGGCCAATACAAACTATGAACGAACTAGCAGCCGAACACTACTTTTGGCTCGAAACATACAACTACTACTACCACTAATAAGCCTATGATGGTTCTCAGCCAGCCTAGCCAACATAGCCCTTCCACCAACTATTAACCTAATAGGAGAACTAGCCATTATTGTATCGCTATTCAATTGATCAAATACTACAATTCTAATAACAGGATTAGGAACCTTAATAACTACCACCTATACTTTGTACATACTAATCACAACACAATGAGGAGAAACCCCTTCACACACAAAAACCATCCCCCCCACCCATACTCGAGAACACCTCCTCATAACACTTCACATCCTACCAATAATATTATTAATAATAAAACCAGAATTAATTCAAGGCATCTAAATCATATTTTACTGTTAATATAGTTTCAAGACAAACATTAGACTGTGGCTCTAAAAATAGGAGTTAAAATCCCCTTATAAACCGAGAGAGGTGTAACACAATAAGAACTGCTAATTCCTATATCTAAGACTAATCCCTTAGCTCCCTCACTCTTAAAGGATAGAAGTAATCCAGTGGTTTTAGGGACCATTAACCCTTGGTGCAACTCCAAGTAAAAGTAATGACTTCACTAATAATAAACTCCACCCTCCTTCTAACACTATTCATACTCACATTATCCCTAATAATACCCTCATATTCAATAAAAAAGTGATTAATTACAAAAACAAAAACAACTGTAAAAACAGCATTCTTCACCTCCTTAATCCCATTAACTATTTTTATTTATTTAGACATTGAATCTATCATCACTAACCTCCACTGATCGAACATGTTTACCTTTAATATCAACATAAGTTTTAAATTCGACCAATACTCCATTACATTCGTACCAATTGCCTTGTATGTCACATGATCTATCCTAGAATTCACCCATTGATACATATCCTCAGACCCTTACATCACAAAATTCTTCAAATACCTATTAACTTTCCTAGTAGCCATAATAATCCTAGTAACAGCCAACAACATACTTCAACTTTTTGTGGGCTGAGAGGGAGTAGGAATTATATCTTTCCTGCTAATCGGCTGATGACGAGGACGAACAGAAGCAAACCTATCAGCCCTGCAAGCTATCCTTTACAACCGTACAGGGGACATTGGACTAATTCTTAGTATATCATGACTAGCAATAAACACAAATACATGAGACCTCCAACAAATCTTCGCCAACACCAACCCAACTTCACTTCTTCCACTCATTGGTCTTATTTTAGCTGCAATAGGAAAATCAGCCCAATTCGGCCTTCATCCTTGACTACCAGCAGCCATAGAAGGTCCAACTCCAGTTTCAGCATTACTACACTCTAGTACAATAGTTGTAGCTGGCATTTTCCTACTTATTCGAGTCCATCCTATTCTAACCATTAATAATTTAGCCCTCTCAATCTGCCTATGCTTAGGGGCCATTACCACCCTATTTACAGCATTCTGCGCCCTTACCCAAAATGACATTAAAAAAATCATTGCCTTCTCCACATCAAGCCAACTCGGCCTTATAATAGTAACTATTGGGTTAAATCAGCCACAACTAGCCTTCTTACATATTTCCATACACGCATTCTTTAAAGCCATGTTATTCTTATGCTCAGGCTCTATCATCCACAGCCTCAATGATGAACAAGATATCCGAAAAATAGGGGGTCTACACAAATCCTTACCAATTACCTCCTCATGTCTGACCATTGGTAACATAGCACTCACAGGCATACCATTTATAACCGGATTTTACTCTAAAGACACCATTATTGAAACTATAAACACATCATACTTAAACGCCTGAGCCCTACTCCTAACACTAATCGCAACTTCATTTACCACAATTTACAGCTTACGAATTACAACATTCGTGCAAACAGACCAACCACGATACCCCTCTATAATATTGCTAAACGAAAACAATCCAACAATCATTAACCCAATCACCCGCCTTGCCATAGGTAGCATTATTGCAGGACTAATTATCTCACTAAACATCATGCCACTAAAAACCCCTCCAATAACAATACCAACATACACTAAAATCGCAGCATTAATAGTAACAACCTTAGGACTACTATTAGCCCTAGAATTAACCTCAATAGCCAACAAAATATCAACAAAGCCCTCTAACATCCATAATTTCTCCAACTCATTAGCCTACTTCAATACTCTAATCCACCGCCTACTCCCAGCAACTAACATAAAATTTAGTCAAAACACTGCAACCCACCTAATCGACCTATCCTGGTATGAAAACATTGGCCCAAAAGGTCTAGTCAAATCACAAATGACCCCCATTACACTAATCTCGTCACAAAAAGGCCTCATCAAAATCTACATAACTTCATTCATCCTATCAATTATATTATTAACCACCATAACCTAATCGCACGAAGTACTCCACGAGACAATCCGCGAACCGATTCTAACACAACAAACAACGTTAACAATAACCCCCAACCAGCAATCAAAAGCAATCCACTCCCAAAATAATAAAGCCATGAAACCCCACTAAAATCTAAACGAACAACATATAGCCCGCCAGCATCCACAGTATCAGCACCAACCCCTTCAATACTCCACAAATGACAACCTATTTTTATAAAGACCACAACAATAAAAAGATAATACAACCCATAAATCACCCCCTCTAAACTTACGCAGCCCAAAGGAAAAGATTCCGCTATTAATGCAGATGAATACGCAAAAATAACCAACATTCCACCTAAATAAATCAAAAACAACACCAAAGAAATAAAAGACCCCCCTATACTAACCAACACCCCACACCCAGAAAGTACACCAAAAATTAAACTAACCACCCCATAATAAGGAGATGGATTACAAGAAACACCAACTATCCAAAAAACAAAACAAAACCCAAACAAAAACATAAAATACATCATAATTCCTGCTTGGACTTCAACCAAGACCTATGATTTGAAAAACCACCGTTGTATTCAACTACAAAAACACTAATGACTACAAACTTACGAAAAACCCACCCAGTAATAAAAATTATTAACAACTCATTCATTGACCTACCAAGTCCATCTAACATCTCCGCTTGATGAAACTTCGGCTCATTACTAGGTACCTGCCTAATCCTACAAATCATTACTGGAATTTTCCTAGCAATACACTACTCACCAGATATCTCACTAGCATTCTCATCAGTAGCCCATATCACCCGAGATGTGCAATACGGATGACTTATCCGCAACATGCATGCCAATGGGGCCTCCATCTTCTTCATGTGTATCTACCTCCACATCGGTCGAGGACTTTACTACGGCTCATATTTATACAAGGAAACCTGAAACACAGGAATCATCCTATTACTTATAACTATAGCCACTGCATTCGTAGGTTATGTCTTACCATGAGGCCAAATATCATTTTGAGGTGCCACCGTCATCACTAACCTACTTTCAGCCACCCCTTATATCGGCAATACTCTAGTACAATGAATTTGAGGGGGATTCTCAGTAGACAATGCCACCCTAACTCGATTCTTTACCTTCCACTTTCTACTACCCTTTACCGTCGCCGGTCTAGCAGCCGTACACTTAATCTTCCTCCACGAAACCGGATCAAACAACCCAACAGGATTAAACTCAAACGCTGACAAAATTCCTTTCCACCCTTATTTTTCATACAAGGACTTGCTCGGCCTCGTCCTAATACTCACCCTCCTACTAACCTTGGCATTATTTTCTCCCTACCTCTTGAGCGACCCAGATAACTTCACACCAGCCAACCCCCTATCTACTCCTCCACATATTAAACCAGAATGATACTTCCTATTCGCCTATGCAATCCTCCGATCTATTCCAAACAAATTAGGAGGCGTACTTGCCCTCTTACTCTCCATCCTTGTATTATTCATAATACCAACCCTACACACATCAAAACAACGTACAGCCTCATTCCGACCATTAACCCAAATCCTATTCTGATGTTTAGTAGCTAACCTACTTATACTCACATGAATTGGAGGACAACCAGTCGAAGATCCATTCATTACAATCGGCCAAGCAGCCTCCATTCTATATTTCACAATCCTCCTAGTACTTATACCCCTCACAGGATTAATCGAAAACAAAATATTTAACCAAAAATACTTTAGTAGCTTAACTCACAAAGCATTGGTCTTGTAAACCAAAGATTGAAGACTATAATCTTCCTAAAGTAATCAAAAGAGAAGGACTCAAACCCTCATCTCCGGTCCCCAAAACCGGAATTTTTATTAAACTACCTTTTGGCGCATGCGCCAAAAGGATTTATTTTACTCTCCCGTGCCCAACAGAGATATATGTACTACATCCATTTATGTATTATCGTGCATTCATTTTTTTTCCCCTAGCATATCACCAGTAATATTACTGCTTGACTTATAGAATATAATAGATGAATAGTACATAATCCTTAAATTAAGGCATGAATAATATTTAGGTAATGTTAAATTAATGGTTTCAGGACATACTTTTACATAATTGTTAAATACCATGAATATTGCCCAGTACTTGGTTATTTCTTAGTCTACCTAATCACGAGAGATAAGCAACCCTTGTTAGTAAGATACAACATTACCAGTTTCAGGCCCATATTAATGATAGCGTACATAACTGATCTATTCTGGCCTCTGGTTGTTTTTTCAGGCACATAATATTATTGAAGTTCATTCGTTTCTTTTTAAAAGGCCTCTGGTTAAATGTGTTCTATACATTAAATTTATAACCTGGCATACTTCGCTCTTAAATGCATATAGTAGTTCTCTCTTTCTCTTTCTGTTCTCAGGCCCACATAACTGATACCTGCCGACTCAGTGAAACTGGACTTTCGTTCAAGTTGATTGGTCTTGCAAAGCTGATATGGTATTATTAAGTTAATGCTAGTAGGACATATATTTTTACAAAAACCCACGACAGTAATTTCAGACTATTTACTAAAATGAGTATATTTTATTTTAAGCTAAACCCCCCTACCCCCCATCAAAACTAACACTCAGCCCGTACAGTCACTTATTCCTCGTCAAACCCCTAAATCCGAGAGCAACTAAACTGACACAAATGCTAGCTATAGATACTATTACAAACAAAAATGTATCTACCAAACAACAATTCTAACTAATATGATCAATATATAATATATAATATATAATATATAATATATAATATATAATATATAATATATAATATATAATATATAATATATAATATATAATATATAATATATAATATAT